ACTTTATTTCAAAGCACGTGAGCAGTTAGATTAGCATTACTAAACAACATAACGAAATATCAGATGAAATAGAACTATTTTAGAAGGGATATAAGAAAATCTTTTGATTGTTTGTTGCTTTATATTTATAAATGATCCGTTTTATTTTACTGATGAGGACAACAAACTATAACAAATTAACAAATTCAAGATTCTCTTTCTATTCTATTCTCTATAGAGAATAGAATAGAAAGAGAATTATCGAAAATATAGAATAGAATAAATAGAATCTTAGAATAAAAAAAAGAAAATAATAAACAGAGTGTTCTTATTCAAAACGCCCTGTGATCTTCAACCAATTCTGTGCTTCAATATAATTCCCAGGGGTAAGGGCTATAGCTTGTTTCCAATATTCAGCGGCTTGATCAAACCAAGATTCCGCAATTTCAGAATCTCCCTGTCGAATGGCCTGTTCTCCACGGTCGGAATAGGTGAGTAAATTCCTTCCCTTAGAACCGTACTTGAGAGTTTCCTGACTCATACGGCTCAACAGTCAATTCTTTTTATCTTCCATTTTTTTCTGGAGTTAAGAACAAGAAAAGAGGTTAATTACATGAGTTTCAAACTTGAATTTGGATTTGGATTACGAATTTAATCCTTTGTTTTTAGTTTTATCTTTTTTCCTACCTTCCGAAGAATAAAGTATCGACATTAACACTAATGCTCGTTCTTATTGAAATTTTCTGAAAGGTAACTATCTCGATTTCATATATCATATACTTTCATATATGATATATCAATTTCTATAGAATCTTTGAGAAAGACTTTTCTTCATATCATAAGAAAAGACTTACTATCTTTGGGATCTGATACTACACCGCTGCTCACAACCTTAGGGGATCCACTTTATTACATAAGTTGATTCCTAATCTATCATCATATAAGTAAGCAGTTCTTGTTGTATCGGCCAAAAACCTTGTTAATTGATCTTTACGGTGCTTCCTCTATCAATTAGATCTTTTATCCATAGAAAAAAAGTATCTAGGCATATATATTCTATTTCTTCATATTTTGACTTCGATGAAGTTTCTTTCTTTGCTACAGCTCATAAAAATCGTTGTTTCGAACGATATATATATGTAGAAAGCCCATTTTTTTGTCTAGTATTTCTTTTTTTTATTAGTATTAGTGGAGTTGTTCGTTCTTTTCTTTTTTTCTATAGTGGAGATAGTCGCACGTAATGACAGATCACGGCCATATTGTTAAAAGCTTGAGGTAAGAAAGGGTTTCGTTCGAGTGCCCTAAAATAGTATTCCAAAGCTTTTGTATGTTCTCCGTTACTTGTGTGTATAAGGCCTATGTTATAAAGTATATAACTTCGATCATAGGGATCAATTTCCAGTCGCATAGCCTCATAATAATTCTGTAAAGCTTCCGCATAATTTCCTTCCGATTGAGCCGACATCCGTTACGGTCGTCATTCGGTTCAAAGAATCTCCGTTCCAGAACCGTACGTGAGATTTTCATCTCATACGGCTCCTCCTTTATGTGTATAATGATAAACATCCATGGAATCAAATCCAAAAAGATTGCAATATTCTCATTATCAACTTAGCGGGACTAGTATTTTTACACGAAATCTCTAGCCAACCTTCCTGTAAAGGATCTTTTATTAACATCAAGTATGTTATTACTGGATAAATCACTTCAACAATTTCTTTGTCCTCAACGCTGCTAAATTTCACGGAATTAGTCACTTCAACAGTCTTCGATGGTTATATGGGTATCCAAAATACGAACGAGATGGATGTTTATTGTCCCAACCATTCTAGTTAGTCCCGATCCCGATAAGAAAGGAAGGATTTATTTTTTTTACAAAGTTTTCTAGTGTTGTTGATTCCTAAGCGTAGTGCTTCTTCCCCCATGCCGCCTATTGGTACTAGTGGAGTAGGATTAACCTAACCCCATAGGTATAGGTATAACCTTTCGCTTAATACTATAAACCTAAAATTGAAGCATATGAGGCTGCATTAATCGGAAATACACGACAGAAGGGATTAATTGTTTTATTTCCAAACTTCACCTTCAGCAAGCGTAGGTTTTTTTTTCAAAATTTTTTTCTTTCTCTAGACTGAGATCGGTAAAAAAAAATAATCAAATCGCACCATCTCTGTAATAAGTGAATGCCTCTTTTTCTCCAGAAGTTGTCGGAATTATTCGTAATAAGATATTGGCTACAATGGTAAAGGTCTTATCAATAAAATTTCCATTTATCCGAGATCTAGTCATAGGTAGCAATCCATTCTAAAATTTCATTTTTTATCGCGTGATAAAAGAATCCCCAAAACAAAGGAATTGTACAATACAGTACGAAATAACGTAAAAATGGACTGATTAATCAAATTAATCAAATAATTTTATCCTACGGCAGGCCTCGAAGTAAGTTTTTTTTTGTTCGTTTCAATTGATTATGTGCGCCTACCCAAATGGAATATCTATGCCTCACTATTCACTCGAGGGA